AGAAATCATACTTTCATACAATATCTTAATTGAATTATATGTAATGATCAATAAATTCAGTTGAATTCTAGATATACACATGTCAAAATCCTAGCACGAATCTATAATATATTCTATAAAGAATAAAGATTTTCTATAGATAGTTGGACTGGAATTGACGAACACTTAATACCAATATTATTCTTTATTAGTGTCCAATAAAAATAGAAATGGGGCGTAGCCAAGTGGTAAGGCAACGGGTTTTGGTCCCGCTATTCGGAGGTTCGAATCCTTCCGTCCCAGAGCATATCCATTGTATCCGAATACAGCTTTTTTGTTCAACAAGGTTATGTTTCAAGGTCTAATATTGGATAGAATATGATTCTTCTTTCTTTTCTGATTTTGAATGATTCTTTTCTGAATCATATCTCAGTTTTTCACAAACTGAACTAAATCGAGTTCAAATGACATGCAAATGTAACTGAATCTTTTTGTGATCCAGATAAGATGGGACATAGATCGCAGTTGCAGAAAGATTACTTAACCTCAGGTTAAACAAAATATGAAAATACATATAAAACGAGGAAGTACTTAGCCTATAGGTATGTATTGTTATCCTATTTCAGTGAATAGTCTTTCTATTTTTGTGAAAAATAATTTGCATCCCTAAAATATTAAAATTTAAATATTTAAGAATGATATTTATTTTTATTGTTCGATCTATTTAGCTTATTTGCTTTAAATCATTGACAATTCAATTCGAAAAGAAACAGAGATTTATCTTTCTTATGATAATCAAATGTAGTCTTTACTGTAAAACTTGACTCAAATAATGATGTAGAAATAGGAAACTTTTTCAATTATCAAGATTTGTAATGATTCCTTATCGGTTGAATCTTTGGGAAGTTGGAAATGGGTCAGTCATCTTATTGAGTCACTTGAAGAATCAGAGTTAAACAGAATTTATTTATTCGTGTTATTTCTGTTAGTTATGTTATTTCTATATTTATATTTCTGGATATTTCTGTTAGATATTTTTTTTTTTTAGATATAGATTTATAGAAAAATGTTCCATTCATACAAAAAAAGCCGGGGTCTTGCTAAGATTTCTTCAGAAAAATCTTTATTAGTAGATAAGAAAAAATAGAAATTAGTCTATCTCTGTACCGACTGAACCAATGACTATTCATGATTCCATAATTGAATCAATTCCATACTGGTTCCAAATTAGAGAAATGTTATGGTAAAACTTCGTTTAAAACGATGTGGTAGAAAGCAACGTGCGACTTGAAGGACATGATCCGGTGTGGATTCTTATTCTTACATCCACCATTTTATATAGGAATGAAGGTGCTCTTGGCTCGACGTCGTTTGTTCTATTCTACTAGAACCCCTCTTTTTTTATTGGGTTGTAATGTAAATAGTTCATGATGGAGCTCGAGTAGAAAGTATTGATTAATTTCTCAGGGGCAACGATCTAGGGTTAATACCAATCAATAAATTGGAACAACTTCGTAAGTATATCTTCGATATAGAAATAGAAAGGATCCGATTCGAGCAAATTTTCAATTCAAAAAAATTTGTTGGAACGGCTAAAATTTTTTCGATCCACAGTGTATCGCGCGCGAATCAACCGTCGGTATGATTCTTTGATAGAAAGAAATCACAAAAAGGGTATGTTGCTACCATTTTGAAAGGATTAAGAAGCACCGAAGTAATGTCTAAACCCAATGATTTAAAACAAAGATAAAGGATCCCAGAACAAGGAAACACCACTTCAATTGTCTCAATAACCGGATTAAAGAATCCAAATAGATTTTAAACGAGACAAAAGGGGGGTTAAAGACCACTCAATAAAAAAAATATTTAAGATATTTGATAATTATTCAACTTGAGTTATGAGTACAAATGCTTTTTTATTTTTCAGGTAAATAAAAAGACTATGAGTTAAATTATAGGCTAATTTATTTTACGGATTCCTTTACTATTTATTATAATTTTATCCATAGACAAAACTTCGAATCATTTTTTCTCGAGCCGTACGAGGAGAAAACTTCCTATACGGTTCTAGGGGGGGTTCTTTTTCATCTACATCTATCCCGATGAGCCGTCTATCGAATCGTTGCAATTGATGTTCGATCCCGAAGAGAAGGAAGAGATCTTCGGAAAGTGGGTTTTTATGATCCGATCAAGAATCAAACTTATTTAAATGTTCCCGCTATTCTCTATTTCCTTGAAAAAGGCGCTCAGCCTACAGGAACTGTTCAGGATATTTTAAAAAAGGCAGAGGTTTTTAAGGAACTTTGCCCTAATCAAACGAAATTCAATTAAATTAAGGAAATAAAAACGAAGGGTAGGATGTGATTTCTATATAACTTTGGATATCTTTTCTATACTATGTTTTTTTATTTCCTTCTTTTCTTGCTCTATTCGTATCTATTTATCATTGCTTTTATAGAATCCCATGTTTTATAACGAAAACCTTATTTGATTGATCCTCACAAAATCGAAAATTCTGGCA